TGATTCAACCTCAGACCCATTTAAATGTAGCAGATAACAGCGGGGCTCGAGAATTGATGTGTATTCGAATCATAGGAGCTAGCAATCGTCGATATGCTCATATTGGTGACGTTATTGTTGCTGTGATCAAAGAAGCAGTACCAAATATGCCCCTAGAAAAATCAGAAGTGGTCAGGGCTGTAATTGTGCGTACCTGTAAAGAACTCAAACGTGACAACGGCATGATAATCCGATATGATGACAATGCTGCAGTTGTTATTGATCAAGAAGGAAATCCAAAAGGAACTCGAATTTTTGGTGCGATCGCCCGGGAATTAAGACAATTAAATTTTACTAAAATAGTTTCATTAGCTCCCGAGGTATTATAAAACGGGATCGTGATATTTTATAGTGGGATAGTTGAAAGAAATAGATTAAGAAATAGATTGTATCTCACGCATATACTTTTAATTATTCAAATTCATAAACAAAAAACAAATACAAATAAAAAATAAATAAGTAAAAAAAAAAAGAAAAACATGTTGATTATATCAAATTTCGAGTCAACAACAATTTTAGTTCATCATGGGTAGGGACACTATTGCTGAGGTAATAACCTCTATACGAAATGCTGATATGGATAAAAAAAGAGTGGTTCGAATAACAGCTACTAATATTACCGAAAATATTGTCAAAATACTTTTAAGAGAAGGCTTTATCGAAAACGTGAGAAAACATCGAGAAAACAACAAAGATTTTTTGGTTTTAACCCTGCGACATAGAAGGAATAGGAAAAGGCCCTATCGAAATCTTTTAAATTTAAAACGTATCAGTCGACCTGGTCTACGAATCTATTCTAATTATCGACGAATTCCTCGAATTTTAGGCGGGATGGGGATTGTAATTATTTCTACTTCTCGAGGTATAATGACAGACCGAGAGGCTCGGCTAGAAGGAGTCGGCGGAGAAATTTTGTGTTATATATGGTAATCCTTTTAATATACAAATTGGATACAAAACTTACTATTTGTAATTGTAAAAAAAAAAAGAAAAGGGACGAGTTGTCTAATATTGTTCCTCCTTCATTAGTTGATACTTCAAGGAGGCTTTACCTGGAATGAAAGAACAAAAATGGATTCATGAGGGTTTAATTACCGAATCACTTCCCAACGGCATGTTCCGGGTTCGTTTAGATAATGAAGATCTGATTCTAGGTTATGTTTCAGGAAAGATCCGACGTAGTTTTATACGGATACTACCAGGAGATAGAGTCAAGGTTGAGGTAAGTCGTTATGATTCAACCAGAGGACGTATAATTTATCGACTCCGCAACAAGGATTCGAAGGATTAAGTGGCTTGAACACCCCTTTCGTGAGAATACGATTCGAGATGCAAAATCTCAAGAAACTTATTTTCTTACAACTTACAAGAAGTAGATTACAATTTAAGATAAGGAATGACAAATATGAAAATAAGAGCTTCTGTTCGTAAAATTTGTGAAAAATGTCGACTAATCCGCAGGCGGGGGCGAATTATAGTAATTTGTTCCAATCCGAGACATAAACAAAGGCAGGGATAATCACACTCGCTAAAGGAAACGATACATAAATAAGGAATCCGTTTTAACATGAAATGGATATATCCATAGATCTCTGACTCATATTTACGAGATGATAGAATATGGCAAAAGCTATACCGAGAATTGGTTCACGTAGTAATGGACGTATTGGGTCACGTAAGAGTACACGTAGAATACCAAAGGGAGTTATTCATGTTCAAGCGAGTTTCAATAATACCATTGTCACCGTTACAGATGTACGGGGTAGGGTGGTTTCTTGGTCCTCCGCCGGTACTTGTGGATTCAAGGGTACGAGAAGAGGGACACCATTTGCTGCTCAAACCGCAGCGGGCAATGCTATTCGTACAGTAGTGGATCAAGGTATGCAACGAGCGGAGGTCATGATAAAAGGTCCCGGTCTCGGAAGAGACGCAGCTCTCCGAGCTATTCGTAGAAGTGGTATATTATTAACTTTTGTACGGGATGTAACCCCTATGCCACATAATGGCTGTAGACCTCCGAAAAAAAGACGTGTGTAGAAATGCACATTGAAGAACTTTCAAGAGAAACAAGAGAAATAAATGATTCTAATGATCTAATGAAATAATATTACTATGGTTCGAGAGAAAATAACAGTATCTACTCGGACACTACAGTGGAAATGTGTTGAATCAAGAACAGACAGTAAACGTCTTTATTATGGACGTTTTATTCTGTCTCCACTTATGAAAGGTCAAGCCGACACAATAGGCATTGCGATGCGAAGAGCTTTGCTTGGAGAAATAGAAGGAACATGTATCACACGTGTAAAATTTGAGAAAGTACCGCATGAATATTCTACCATAAAGGGTATTCAAGAATCGGTACATGAAATCTTAATGAATTTGAAAGAAATTGTATTGAGAAGTAATCTATATGGAACTTGCGACGCGTCTATTTGTGTCAGGGGGCCTGGATATGTAA